AATAGGATTTGAACCTATACTAAAGGTTTAGAAGACCTCTGTCCTATCCATTAGACAATGGACGCTTCTCATTACGACTTTTTCTTTAATTAATTCATTACTCATTAGAATTCATTAATGCATTTTTGAATGCATTAAATTAAAAAAAGGGAGCGGAGCGGGTAGCGGGAATCGAACCCGCATCGTTAGCTTGGAAGGCTAAGGGTTATAGTCGACGTCTATTTTTTTTAACGTCTCTAATTCAAAACCGAACATGAAACTTTGATTTCATTCGGCTCCTTTATGGAAGATGGAGAAATTGCCCGATCGAAATCCAGAGTGGTAACAAAAAAATGAACCCATAACATCTATGTCAGCTTTTGCCTGAAGGCATTAAATTAAAAAGTACTTGCTTTCTAGATGATCCCTCTAGAAGATGAGTATTCTAAAAGTCTTTCTAGTTACTTCGTTCTCTATTTCTCTTTTATCGAATCTTGAGGAGAAACATTTTGTTTCTACCGAGCTAAAAGAATATGCCGATTGATGCCTTTAGTAAACTAAAGTTGTCGTTTTTTAGCCATTTTTGTTTTTGCTTCAATGTCCTTTCTACAAATCAAAAATTGAAGATTTAGTTACGATTAAAAATTTAGATTTCTATCTTCATCCATGGATTCTTTTTCAAAACCAATTTTGTTTCATAATTTCATAATCCAAAAATTCAATTAAAAATTTGAAGAATTAATAAAATAAATAATCGACCTTTAGAGAAAAATTACGAGAATTGAAAATTCTCCTCAAATTTGTCATTGAGAGGTAAAGGATTAATTCCTTTTATGAAATAGAGTTTTTTATCGGATTAGGAATCAAATCGAAGGATCCCTTAACTTTTAAAGAACGAATCACACTTTTACCACTAAACTATACCCGCTACAATGCGATTATTGTATCGAAATGGAACTTTTGTCGAATAACGAAATTTAACGTAATCAAGAAAAGAAAGGAGGATAAAATAATAATTAAAAAGAAAAATGATAGTATTAAACTATTTTCGGAGGAGATTCCGAAACGAGATTTAAATACCTAAGCACGAAGTTATATTTTTGGGCAGAGAGTTTTGACGGATACGTTTCAACAAAATAGCTAAAGTCATAATAGACGAATTGTGCAAGAATCTATAGTTTTCTTTTTTTTTAAGAAAGGATAATCAAAATGTCCTTTTGATTCTATATCGAAAGACTAGAAACATGCCTTTTTTGTTCTTACTTTAACAAGCATTTTTTTTTCTATCTATTCTTTTTATATCTATATATACTATATTTTATATCTATATATACTATATATAGTTATATCTATTTCTATATATAGAATATATTCTATATATATATTATATAGAATATATAAATATATAGTAGTAAAGTATTATTAATATAGTTATATTAATATAGTTATTAGAAAAAAATATAGTATAGTAAAACAAAAAAAGGAACTCAAAATTTTTCTATCGATGCTATGATTCGTTGAATTAAAAAAAGGCCCGGCGAGGGAATGACCAGGCCAGGCCGTGCGTGGGAATAAAAGGCCTTTCGCGAGCAGTATTTTTGGTTTTCTTTATATTGATTGAACGAATCCTTAGTTGAGTTGGAATTTCGGATAAACCTTGTAGTGTATCTATTTCTATTTTTTTTTATTTAACTTATAATTATATTCGAATTCGATTATAATATATATAATAATTATTAGAATAAGAATCTATTTATTCTAGTTATTTCTATATGTATTTATATATTTTTAATTCTAAATGTCTTTGTATTCATAATTTGTAGACATATTTTTTCTATATTATGTTTATATATTATATATCAATATCAGACTTATATTATTTAGTATAAATTGCTATTTAGAATTTATAAACAGAATGAATACTAATAAGAATATAAATAACTTAAAAAAAGAAAAAAGAAAATAATAACTTAAAAAAGTTGACTTATATGTCAGTTTAATTATTATCTAGATCTAGAAGTTAAAAGAGTCGAAAATCTAAAAAAAATTCGAATTGAAATTATAGATTTTGTATATTGAAAACCTAGAAAAAAAAAGATTTTAAAAATGGCACGTTATGTGTAATCTAACTATAGTAATTAGTAATTCTTTTTTGTAATTACTTTTTCAATAGGGAGAGATGGCTGAGTGGACGAAAGCGTCGGATTGCTAATCCGCTGTACGAGTCATTCGTACCGAGGGTTCGAATCCCTCTCTTTCCGTTTCTGTTGATGATTTACTATTTTTTTATCTTTTCTTGAATTCTTTTTTTATAAAAAAATAAGACACGAAAAAAAAGTAAGGAAACTTATCTTTTATTCTTCACGTCCAGGATTACGTCCTGGGTCATTAGATAGAAATCCAAAAATGAAGAGAGAAACAAAGAATATCACTACTGTGTAAACGAAGAGTTTGAGAGTAAGCATTACACAATCTCCAGGATCTTTTTGTGTAAAAAAGAGAATAGATTCCCCATATATTCTATTTTGACGTCGCGAGTTAAAGTAGTCTCTGGAAATAAAAAAAAGAAAAAATGTAATTCATTTGTTAAGTGTTAGGAGCTTCCCTTTTATCAAAAAAAAACAATCGCTTTCCTCCATTTTTTGGAAGACCGCTCTTCACGTAAATTTTTGTTAGACCGATAAAGGAAGCCCATCTTTCGATGCTATCCAAGACTTTTTATATTTGAAATTTGAATTGAGAGTTCATACTATAAAACGTATCTGATCTTTTCTACTATAACCATATTAGAAATTTTTCTCGAAAAAAGCATTTTCTAAGACGATATTTGCAATCTTATCGAAAACTTACAGCAGCTTGCCAAACAAAGGCTAGTAGAAAAAAGAGTAGAGGTATGACTGGCATAAAATCGACGATTGGGCTCAAAAATGCATAGGCCTCGGGCAATTTGGCGAATAAAAAATTACTCGAAGAAAGGGTAGAATTAAGACAAATACAGATCAAACTAAAGATATTAAGCATAGCAGACATCTTTTTTATTGAAGATTATTGCATTTTGATTGAGTTATTGATATAAGATAAGCGAAAAATGAAGAAAGCAAAGTAGATCAAAAATCCTTTCGTTTCTTTTTTTTCAACTTACTCAATCAAAAACTCTTCCATTCTCAAATAAAAAGAGAATAGAAGAAATCATACTTTCATACAGTATCTTAATTAAATTATATGTAATGATCAAGAAATTAAGTTTCATTCTATACCTATCTGTGTGAAAATCCAAATAACAATCGACTGGATTCTATAGAAATTTTGGCTGGAATTGACGAATAATCACTAACAATATTAGTGTAGAGTAGAAATCTCAGTGGGGCGTGGCCAAGTGGTAAGGCAACGGGTTTTGGTCCCGCTATTCGGAGGTTCGAATCCTTCCGTCCCAGAGCATCTGGATTCTATCCAAAAAATTTTTTGACCAAGTGACTTTTTGTAATGTAATAAAAAGCGTAGTCTTATATTCTATATATTATATAGAGTCTTATATTATATATTATATGTCTTATATTATATAGAGTATATATATAGTATAGAGAGAGAATTTTTCTATAATTTTTCGAATTTTTTTCTTCTTTCGCTTTTTAAATATTTTATACTTTAATATATATTTCTATATAACTTTCTATTTCGAATTCTTTTTCGAACCCCAACTACTATAATCAATATAAAATAGATATAGAAAATCTAGTAAAAGTAAAATAAAAATAGAATTTTTATTATTTATTAATTTTATTTTAATTAATAAAAATAAAAGAGTTAATATCCGTCTTTAATGTAAATAATAGAATCTTATATATTGAATCTAGAATATCTATTTAATAGAGAATTATTATATAGAATAAAGTATAGATTTCTATGTACGTACCGCCTAAATCAATGACTATTCATGATTCCATACTTGAATCAATTGTATACCGGTTCAAAATTTGAGGAATGTTATGGTAAAACTTCGTTTGAAACGATGTGGTAGAAAGCAACGCGCGACTTGAAGGACATGATCTGATGTGGATTTTTAGATCCACCATTTTATATAAAAGGTGCCCTTAGCTCGACATCCCCTGTTCTGTTATACTAGTACCCACATTTTTTGTGTTGTAGTTAATTTAAACTAGTACATGATGGAGCTCGAGTAGAAAGTATTGATTCATTTCTTAAGAGCAAGAATCTAGGGTTAGTGTGAATCAATAAATTAGAACAACTTCGTAAGTATATTTTTGACAGCTAAATCGAAAGGATCCAACCCCACCAAGTTTCCAATCTAAAAGGAAAATTTTTTGGAATTGATAAACCCTTTTCGTTTTCGATAACAAAGTATATTGTGAAAGAATCAAGTGCAAGTGTTTGTATGATTCTTTTCTTTGATAAACAATCGCAAAAGGGGTATGTTGCTGCCATTTTGAAAGGATTAAAGATCAACGAAGTAATGTATAAACCTAATGATTTAAAGTAAAGAGATTGCGAAACAAGGAAAGGCCCTTTTCATTCTCAATTGTATCAACAACTAGATTAGAATGAAGAATTCCAATAGAGGTTAAATAAGCCAGACAAAAGGGGGGTTAGAGACCACTCAATAAATATAAATGAAATTTTTCTTTTGAGTTATTTAACTTGAGTTATGGGTGCAAATGGGTTTTTCCGGAAAGAAAAAGAAGAATAAGAGCAAAAGGGGGCTTAATTCTTAGTCTAATTAATTTGATGGTTTTATGGACCTTTTTGCCATTAGAAGTTTATACTTGAAAAAACAGAAGAAATCGTTTTTCTTGAGCCGTACGAGGAGAAAACTTCTTATACGTTTCTAGGGGGGGTATTGTTCATATAATCTATCCCAATGAGCCGTCTATCGAATTGTTGCAATTGATGCTCGGTCCCGAAGAGAAGGAAGAGATCTTCGGAAAGTTGGTTTTTATGATCCGATAAAGAATCAAACTTATTTAAATGTTCCCGCTATTCTATATTTTCTTGAAAGGGGCGCTCAACCTACGGAAACTGTTTATAATATTTTAAAGAAAGCAGAGGTTTTTACGCCCTAATGAAACAAAATTCACTTAATTAAATAGGGAATTGAGCGATTCGTATGTATATAGTTTGTCTAGAAAAAAAATAAAGTGAACAAACGAAGAAAGTTTTATACACTAACAGGAGGAGTTGGAGCTAGCAATATAAAATTCTAACATTCCTTTCAATTGGATAGTTTTCTTTGGAACTATACTAAAAAAAAAATTAATTATTTGACGTATAATTATTGATATTTTTTCTACTTCTTTTTCGATTTACATTCTTTCCTTTCTAATCATGTACCTTATTTAGATAGTGCCAATCCAACACAAGTTCTTTATTTATTTTTGTTATTTTTTTTAACATACATATTGACAAGAGTGTAGTGAACAAATATAATTCAAGTGTAAATGGATCCATTTTTTCTCTATTTTTTTGATACAAAACCAAGTTTTTTTATAAGAAACTGGATAGATAATAGAAAAAAAGAATCTCTTAAAATGAAAATATAGAGCAAGAAAATAAAGAAAATAGAAAATCTATAGAATCTAGTGGATGAAAATATCTAAGAAGTGGTCTAAGTTTTTTATTTGAACATTTCTTGTATTGTCAGTTGATCTTTTTTTTCTTTTTGCTAATTCAAATTTTGGGTTGTTTGGTTGTTTTGTATAATTTTTTTTGATCTCGACTGTATCTATAGACTATAGACTATACGCTCTTTGGGTTGCTAACTCAACGGTAGAGTACTCGGCTTTTAAGTGCGGCTAGGTTCTTTTACACATTTGGATGAAGCAAGGGATTCGTCCACACCATCGGTAGAGTTTGTAAGACCACGACTGATCCTGAAAAGAATGAATGGAAAAAATAGCATGTCGTATCAATGGAGAATTATGAAACAATTTCGTTCTTATTAGCTCGGTACAAAAACTTTGGTCGAATTCTTAGATAGAACGAAACGAAATGAATTCAAAGTTGGGTCGATTGAATACATGGATCGAGCCTTATGGCTCTAATTGTAGGGAAAGAAAAAGAAACGAGCTTATGTTCTTAATTGGAACGATTACCCGCACTAATTAAACGTTAAAAATAGATTAGTGCCTGATGCGGGGCGGCTTTTCCAGGAGTGGATTACCGCTTTTTTAGTGAATCCTAACTATTAGCCATTTTCTTTTATAATTTTAACGGAAAAGGGAGATGAATGTGTAGAAGAAACAGTATATTGATAAGGATACTTTTTTTCCAAAATCAAAAGAGCGATTGAGTTGAAAAAATAAAGGATTTCTAACCATCTTATTATCCTATAACTATATAGGAACGAAACCAATTAGATGGAAAAAGATAGAGAGTCCGTTGATGAGTTTACCTTTTTCCGAGGGATCTATTCTTTTGTACTAGAATACCTTGTTTTGACTGTATCGCACTACGTATCATTTTATAACCCAAGAAACCCTCTACTTTTCGTTTCTGGTCACATTTTAAATGGAAGAATTCCAAAGATATTTAGAACTAGATAGATCTTGGCAAGACGATTTTTTATACCCAATTATCTTTCAGGAATATATTTATGCACTTGTACATGATCAGGATTTAGGTTTAAACAGGTCCATTTTGTTGTCAAATAAAAAAAAAGTTCTGACACAAAATACAGTTTACTAGTTGTAAAACGTTTAGTTATTAGAATGTATCAACAGAATTATTTGATTCTTTCTGTTAATGATTCTAACAAAAACGAATTTCTTCTGCCCAAGAAAAATATCTATTCTCAACAGATCTCAGAGGGATTTGCAACTATTGCGGAAATTCCCTTTTCTATGCGATTAATATCTTCCCTAGAGGGAAAAGAACTAAAAACATCTAAAAATTTACGATCAATTCATTCAATATTTCCTTTTTTAGAGGACAAATTTTTACGTTTAAATTATGTGTTAGATATATTCATACCTCACCCTGTCCATTTGGAAATCTTGGTTCAAACTATTCGTTACTGGGTACAAGATACCTCTTGTTTGCATTTATTACGATTCTTTCTTTATGAGTATTGTAATAGTGTTATTACTATAAAGCGGTCTGTTTCCCATTTTTCAAAAAAAAAAAATCAAAGATTCTTATTGTTCCTATATAATTCCTACGTATGTGAATGCGAATCCATCTTCGTTTTTCTCCGCAACCAATCCTCTGATTTACGATCAACATCTTACGGAGCATTTCTTGCACGAGTTTATTTTTACCTAAAGTTAGAACCTTTTATAAAAGTATTTACTAAGAATTTTGGGGTTATCCTGTGGTTTTTCAAGGATCCTTTTCTGCATTATGTTAGGTATCAGGGAAAAGGGATTCTGGCTTCAAGGGGGACATTTCTTCTGATGACTAAATTTAAATATTACTTTGCCAATTTCTGGCAATATAATTTTTCCCTGTGGTTGCAAACAAGAAGAATCTATATCAATGAATCATCAAACCGGCCCATGGATTTTATGG